AAATGAAATCCATTATATAAGGTATAACCATGAAAAGAGGAAGAAGGCGCGCTACAAGAAAAACCCCCGCTGCTACCATCGTAGCGGCATGGATAAGAGCGGAAATAGGAGTAGGCCCCTCCATAGCATCAGGTAACCATACATGAAGGGGAAATTGTGCAGATTTCGCAACAGCACCGGCAAATAAAAGAACAGCACACAAAGTAACAAACGGAAAATTCACTTGATTATTGTAAACCGAGTTATTGAACATTTCGAATAAATCTCGAAATTCAAAACTACCAGTTATCCAAAAAAAAGAAAAAATTCCCAATAATAAACCAAAATCCCCTACACGATTAGTTACAAACGCTTTTTGACAAGCATCTGCTGCAAGAGGTCGTGTGAACCAAAACCCTATTAATAGATAAGAACACATCCCAACCAATTCCCAAAAAATATAAATTTGTATCAAATTTGAACTAGTAACTAATCCCAACATCGAAGTACTGAAAAAACTCATATAAGCAAAAAATCTCAAGTATCCTTGATCGTGAGCCATATAATTATCACTATAAATAAGAACCGTAATTCCAACAGTAGTGATTAACATTAACATAATAGAAGTAAGTGGATCGATCAAGTAGCCGAAGTCTAAAGAAAAATCATTATCGAGTGTCCACGACCATACATATTGATAGATAGAACTGCTATTTATTTGCTGAATAGCAAGATTAGTTGAAAAAATCATGACTATACTTAACAATAAAATAGTCGGAAGAGTCCACAGACGACGAAGATTTTTTGTTGCTGTCGGAAAAAGAAGAAGTCCCACTCCTATTAATATAGGAACTGGAAGCAGAACGAAAGGTATGATCCACCCATATTGATATGCCTGTTCCATAAAAAAAGTTTTTGAATTCTTAATTAATATTAAATTTTTCCGATTGACCGGACCTTACCTCTTTTGAAAGGACTCAATAAAGGGATAAAGATATGCACTAAGTTAACCTAACTTAAATAGAATTTTTTAATTTTTATTTCTTTTTATACTTATTCTTATTCATTCTGAGTTTCTGCTAAAGGTAAATACTTCAAATATTCAAATCAAGAAGTTCCAATTGGTCAAATGAAAGAGATTGATTACCAGTCTACTTCAAATTTGAAAATTCAAGTCAAATTAAGTATATTTTTCCTGAGTTTAACAATATTCTTCTTTTTTTTGAGTAAAATTTACTACAATTTTCTGATTTATCTCGCTTTTCTTATTTATTCTTTTCCTTTTTTATAAAACAATATTATCTATAAAATAAATAGATAATTAATTAGAAAATAGAAAAGCACAGATCTTTTTTGAACACTAGATGTCTTTCACATCCAGCTAGCAATCTCTTAATTCTTTTTTTAAATGGCAGTTCCAAAAAAACGCATTTCTGCATCAAAAAAGCGTATTCGTAAAAATTTTTGGAAAAGAAAGGGATATTGGGCAGCGTTAAAAGCGTTTTCCTTAGGAAAATCTCTTTCTACCGGGAATTCAAAAAGTTTTTGTACGACAAACAAATAAAATACGTATTAAAACATAATACGTTGGAATAATTTCAATCAGCCTGACTCAAAACTTGACCCATTTCAAAAATTCCCGAATTCCATTTCCTATTGAGTTAATATACAGGAAATGGAATTCGGTGTGTTATTAGAATAAATTGTTTGGTTTACCTTACGAAAAAAAAAAAAAAAAATACTTTCTTTTTTGTTAACATAAAAACACAAGATATTCCACTTTTTTTGTCTATTTCAAGGCGGGGGGTATTTTTTCCTCATCAATCCATTTGTTACAAAAAAAGTAGAACTTTCCTTTTTTCCAAGAATTCAAGTCAAGGAAAGTCTAAAATACATAAAAAAGCAAAAATCCTAAACGAAAAAAATGAACCTTCAAACACCTATTTGAACAAATTGTTTTCATCAATTTGTAAAAAATATTGCATCCAATTAAATTCTTAAATCTAGACGATTTTTTATTAATAGGTTATTATGAGTTCAAGACAAGCCGCTATGGTGAAATCGGTAGACACGCTGCTCTTAGGAAGCAGTGCTAGAGCATCTCGGTTCGAGTCCGAGTGGCGGCATCTCCTAAAACAAGGTAATTAGATCCTATAATGAATTCAAATTCCTATTTCTATTTAATAATTACGGGACTCTATTTTTATGATATTTTCAACCTTAGAGCATATATTAACTCATATTTCTTTTTCGATTATTTCAATTATAATATCAATTTATTTGATAACCTTTTTAGTCGATGAAATCGTAAAACTATATGATTCATATAAAAAAGGCCTGATAATAACTTTTTTATGTCTAACAGGATTATTAATAACTCGTTGGATTTATTCGGAACATTTTCCCTTAAGCAATCTATATGAATCATTAATCTTTCTTTCGTGGAGTTTTTCCCTTATTCATATAATTCCGTATTTCAAAAAAAAGAAGAATCTTCTAAGCCTAATAATTTTCCCAAGTGCTATTTTCACTCAGGGCTTTGCTACTTCGGGCCTTTTTGCTGAAATACACGAATCCACAACCTTAGTACCTGCTCTTCAATCCGAATGGCTAATAATGCACGTAAGTATGATGATATTAGGCTATGCAGCCCTTTTATGTGGATCATTATTATCAGTATCGGTTCTAGTCATTACAGTTCGAAAAAAGAGAAAGTTTTTTCCTACGAGTAATTATTTATTAAATTTTAATGAGTCATTTTTCGTCGGTGAAATGGAATATATGAAGGAAGGAAATAATGTTTTAGAAAATAGTTCTTTTTTTTCTCCGAAGAATTATTACAGGTCACAGTTGATTCAACAATTGGATTATTGGAGTTATCGGGTTATTAGTTTAGGCTTTATCTTTTTAACCACAGGAATACTTTCTGGAGCAGTATGGGCTAACGAAGCATGGGGATCCTATTGGAGTTGGGATCCAAAAGAAACTTGGGCTTTTATTACTTGGATCGTATTTGCGAGTTATTTACATACTCGAACAAATAGCAAATTTAAGAGTACAAATTCAGCAATTGTAGCGTCTATTGGCTTTCTTATAATTTGGATATGTTATTTTGGGGTCAATCTGTTAGGAATAGGACTACATAGTTATGGTTCATTTGCATTAACATCGAATTGAATTCAAAAAGCGGTTCTTACGAATAGGAATCAAAAAGTTTACAACACATATCAGATAAAAAACTTTGGATGAATTGGCGAGAACCCCGTGAATGACTATAATAATACACGGGGTTCTCGCCAGTTCATATTGCATTTTTCCTTAACTTAAGAGAAGAAGAAAAAGCCCTCTTTTCTTTTTTCTTCTTGTCAGTGGACAAGGAACACTTTTCAAATCAAATGAGACGATTTTTTTGTTTTCTTTATTTAGAAAAACTATCTAGAAAAAGAATTAGATAGAATAACTTCCATTTTTTCAACTGATAATGAAAGAACGAAATCGGGGTACATACCAATACCTAGTACAGGTAAAAAAATGGAGATGGAAAGAAACAGCTCTCGTGGTCCCGAATCAAAAAAATAAGAGTTTTGAACATTAAATATCTTGTATCCATAGAACATCTGGCGTAACATAGATAATAAATAAATAGGAGTTAATAGCATTCCTATTGCCATTACAAATGTAATTAAGAGTTTTGTCATTAAAAGATATTTTTGACTAGTAATTAGCCCCAAAAAGACTATTAATTCGGCAACAAAACCACTCAAACCTGGTAATGCAAGGGAGGCCATCGAAAAGCTACTGAACATTGTGAATATTTTTGGCATTGGGATAGCTACTCCACCCATTTCGTCAAGATAAAGAAGACGTATTCTATCATAAGTCGTTCCGGCCAAGAAAAAGAGCGCAGCACCAATAAATCCATGAGATATTATTTGTAAAAGGGCTCCGTTTAGTCCCATATCGGTGATCGAACCAATTCCTATAATTATGAACCCCATATGAGATACAGAGGAATAGGCTATTCTTTTTTTTAAATTCTGTTGACCAATAGATGTTGAAGCTGCATAGATTATTTGCATTGCGCCTACTATCATAAACCAAGGAGAAAATATAGAATGAGCATGAGGGAATAATTCCATATTGATGCGAATTAATCCATACGCTCCCATTTTTAATAAGATTCCGGCTAGAAGCATACAAGTACTATAATGTGCTTCTCCATGGGTATCTGGTAACCATGTATGTAGGGGTATAATTGGCAATTTAACAGCAAAAGAAATAAAAAATCCAATATATAATATTATTTCCAAGGCCACAGGATAAGTCTGGTTGGTTAATGTTTCCATATTTAATATTGGTTCAGTAGAACCATATAAACCGATACCCAGAACTCCCATTAAAAGAAAAACAGAACCTCCTGCCGTGTACAAAATAAATTTTGTAGCCGAATACAGACGTTTTTTTCCTCCCCACATAGATACAAGTAGATAAACGGGAATTAATTCTAACTCCCACATGAGGAAAAAAAGTAAAAGGTCTCGAGAAGAAAATAATCCTATTTGTCCACTGTACATTGCTAACATCAGGAAATGAAATAATCGCGAATCTCGAGTAACCGGCCAAGCCGCTAAGGTAGCTAAAGTGGTGATGAATCCCGTCAGTAAAATGGGTCCTATAGAGAGTCCATCTATTCCTAATCTCCAATGGAAATCAAAAAAATTGATCCATTTATAATCTTCTACTAGTTGGATTAATGGATCATCCGATCGGAAATGATAACAGAATGCATAAGTCGTTAAAAGAAGCTCTAATACGCAAATACATATAGTATACCAACGTATTAATCTATTTCCTCTATGTGGAAGAAAGAAAATTAAGGAACCCATAAATATGGGCAAAACTACAATTATTGTTAAGAAAGGAAAATGATTCGTGGTAAAGACAAGATACACTTGGGCCAGAAAAACCGGTGCTCAAAATCAAATTCGAATATTTTGAGCACCGGTTTTGTCGGTAAAAAAACCAAGAAAATGGAGTCAAGTAGAGTTTTATGGAACGTATCAATAAGCTAGACCCATACTGCGAGTTGTTTCATGCCATAAATAAACTCGAACACTCAAGAAATCCGTTGGACAGGCGGATTCACATCTCTTACAACCAACACAGTCCTCGGTCCTTGGAGCAGAAGCGATTTGTTTAGCTTTACATCCGTCCCAGGGTATCATTTCTAATACATCGGTGGGGCACGCCCGGACACATTGAGTACATCCTATACATGTATCATAAATCTTTACTGAATGTGACATTGGATCTATACATTTTTGAACGTCATAAATTTTCGATCTAGTAAACTAACTTCTAAATGAATCCTATATTTAGATACCAGACGAATCAATGAGTGATCAGAACCAATCTACTTCCGAATTGGTTTTGAGCGAAAGCCAAAATACTTTGATTTCTTATGTTTTTGTTTTTACAACCACGAACTTATCTTACCGATATCAAACCCACTAATTTGAACCAATTTATGAATATTCCAGTTCCATTTATTCCATTTAAATGATTAATATTATTTATTCAATAAATTGGATTGGTTAATACGTGTTGATTTTCGGTTACGATAAATTGATGAAACAATAGCCAATCCGATGGCTGCTTCAGCGGCTGCAATAGCTATAACAAAAATTGAGAAAATGTCTCCTCTTAATTGACGACTATCAAAAATATCAGAAAATGTTACAAAATTGATATTAACTGAATTTAATATAAGTTCAAGACACATAAGAGCTCTAACCATATTTCGACTTGTGATCAATCCATAGACACCAATAGAAAATAAATAGGCACTCAAAACAAGTATATGTTCGAGCATCATTAACCAACTCCTTATCAATCTTGATTCGTTTCAATCTGAACAATAATTCAAGTGCTTCAATTCGATTCTAACAAGTATGGAATAAAACAAGAGATATAGACTGGTAATTGATAAAACGATTATAACATTCCTTTTCCATTAATTCTATTTTATTACTCGTTTAAAAGGTTCATTATTGACGGGCTATAGCAATTGCACCTATTAAAGCGACTAAAAGAATTATTGAAATGAGTTCAAATGGAAGAAAAAAATCTGTTGATAAATGAATTCCGATTTTTTGACTATTACTTATCAAATCTTGTTCTAGAATCTGATTTGATTTTGTAGTACAAAGGATCCCATACCAAGACGTATCTAGAATAGTACTGATTAGTGAAATAAAAAGACTTGTACAAACCATTGAAGTAACCCCATCCCCGACGGTCCAAAGATGAAAATCTTTGTAATATTCTGAACCGTTCATAAACATTACAGCAAAAATGATTAAAACATTGATAGCTCCCACATAAATAAGGAGTTGCGCGGCAGCTACAAAATATGAGTTCGATAGAATATAGAATAAGGATATACAAAAAAGAACCAATCCCAATGAAAAAGCCGAATAAATTGGATTCCGAAATAATACTACTGCCAGACTTCCAAATATAAGACCCGATCCCAGAAAGACTAAAAGAAAATCATGTATTGGTCCAGGTAAATCCATTTTTTATAGAGAAAATCGAAAAATTTCATGCCCTTTTGACCTGACCAGGAAAAAAGAGGTTATCCTAATATTTTTAGGATAATTCTTAATTGAATGAAATTTCAATGGGGGGTGGTGTGGATTGATGGAAATACAGTTATGAGGCTACACTTTTTCTTAAAAGCAGAGGTTGAAACTATCCATTTTGAAATCATTATTGGAATAGAAATCGATTTTCAATCAAAACGAAGCCACGATTCTTGCCAACCAACCGTTCTTGACCAAGCAAAAACCTCATTCCTTTAAATCAAAAAGCTATTTTGATTTTCAATTTGTAAAAGGTTTTTGTATCAAGAATTTGATACATTTTTTTTTTGATTTATTTGAGATGAATTCGAAGAAATTGTTCGAATTGTGTAATCATCAATTATTGACACAGGTAACCGACCTAAAGCAATTTGATTATAATTCAATTCGTGGCGATCATAAGTAGAAAGTTCATATTCTTCAGTCATTGATAAACAATTTGTTGGACAATATTCAACGCAATTACCACAAAATATACAGATTCCAAAATCAATACTGTAATTAAGCAGTCGTTTCTTTCGAATATTAGTTTCCAATTTCCAATCTACAACGGGTAGGTCTATAGGACATACACGAACACATACTTCACAAGCAATGCATTTATCAAATTCAAAGTGAATTCGGCCTCGGAAACGCTCCGGTGTGATCAATTTTTCGTAGGGGTATTGAATAGTTACAGGTAAACGATTTGCATGGGACAGGGTAATCATGAAACCCTGACCAATGTACCTGGCCGCTCGGATTGTTCGTTGACCAGAATTCAAGAACTGAGTTAGCATAGGGAACATACCTGAATATCTATAAATAATTTGACTTGTTTCTTTCTCTTGTTTGAGACAAGTTGTGAAAACAGAATATTCTGTTTCTTTAGAGCGAAAGAAGTTGGAACGAAGTTGTTAATAATAGATTACCTAGAGAAATAGGTAAAAGAAATTTCCACCCAAGATTTAAAAGTTGGTCCATTCTCAATCTCGGTAAAGTCCATCTTGTTGCAATAGAAATGAACAAGAACAAATAGGTTTTAGCTAATGTAATAAAGATACCGATTATTGTTCCAAAAACTTGACTTCTTTTATTTATGTCAAAAAGCTCAGTAGTGAATATATATGGAATAGAAAGATTCCAACCCCCCAAGTAAAGAACTGTTACAAATAATGAAGAAACTAGTAGATTTAGATACGACGCAACATAAAATAAACCAAATTTGATACCTGAATATTCGGTTTGATAACCTGCTACTAATTCTTCTTCTGCCTCTGGTAAATCAAAAGGCAATCTCTCGCACTCGGCTAGAGAAGAAATTAGAAAAACGATAAACCCTATAGGTTGACGCCACAAATTCCATCCCCAAAAACCATATTTTGACTGCACTTCCACTACATCAACTGTACTTGAACTGTTAGATAATCATAGTCGACGATAACATCACTGTTCCCGCCGCTATTACAGAACCGTACATGAGATTTTCACCTCATACGGCTCCTCAAAGATCACAAATAAATCTAAGGGCCCTTCAACATTATTTATTTTGATATGTTTATATGTTTGTGTAGGATTGAAAGAGAGTCAAACTCTTATCCTAAATCCTAGAATTAGACCAATGGAATTCCGTCTGCTAGATTTCTAGTAAAATAGTGCTTCTGAATTGATCTCATCTCTTAAGAATTTTCATTTTTCTTTATTGATTAATAACTTTCTCTTTGAATAAAAAAAGACCCCCTTTTTAGGGGAATATCACCTAAATATTCAACCTATCATTTTCGATTACGAAAAAGAAGTCGATATTGCATTACATAATAAGAATTGTATTTCTCAAAATAAAATCGAAAGACTAGAATTGAAAAAGGGGATCTTTTTTTTTTTATTCATAACTAGTTCGATTTTATTTCGTTCCTATTCTCCTTTCTAACAAAAAGGGGCATTGCCCATAAAGTAAAAGATTTCTTCGTTCTTGATAGTTATTTACTTAATCGGTGGATAGGAACATACTCTGGATCGAAACCTTGGGGAGTACTTCTTAATCATTTCTACCAACTTAAAGCCCCAATTCGAATTTCTTTTCTATAAAGAAAAAGAAATATCCTATATAGATAATTTACAGAATCTCCATTACTAATCCTTTGTGTATCTTGGTCTTCCTAACCATCCACTCACTTTTTGAGTTGGTAATACATATCATATATAGTAAAAACCCCATAAAGTTGATCTTTTGAGCCTGTTTCAAGGCATAATGATCAATCAATCAATCTTGGAGTAAACAATCTTGGCTGCTCATGTTTGCTTTGCCTTAATTCTTGTACATAGGAAATGAGATTGAATTCCTTTAACAGCAAATTTGTAAGCCGTTTTATTTCACTCATACAACTATCTGGTTTAGTTTATCCATCCTGAAAAAAAAATGGATATTCAACTCATTTAGCTCTCTTGCTATAATGCTAGAAAGAAAAAAAAATAGGGGAATTTTTATGTCTCACCGAATCGCACGTAGAGATATTGATAATACACATAGAGTTAATGGTATTTCATAACTAATTGATTGAGCAGCAGCCCTTAATCCACCTAAAAAAGAATATTTATTATTTGATCCATATCCCGACATCAGAAGTCCAATGGGAGCAAGACTTGAAACGGCAATCCATAAAAAAACACCAATACTAAGATCGGCTAGAATAAAGCGATAGCTAAAAGGAATTACTGAGTAACTTAGTAAAATGGATATGACTGCTATAGCCGGGCCGATACTGAATAAACGAGTATCCCCTCTAGATGGAAGAAGGTTCTCCTTGAAAAGTAGTTTTGTACCATCTGCTAGAGCTTGAAAAATTCCTAAAGGACCGGCGTATTCGGGTCCAATACGTTGCTGTATCCCTGCAGAAATTTCTCTTTCTAACCAAACAATTACTAGTACACCTAGTGTGATTCCTAATACAAGAGTGAAAATAGGGACAAGCGTCCATATGATCCGATAGACTTCTTTTAAAGATTCTAATCTGGAAAAAGAATAGATAGCTTGTATTTCTGTTGTATCAATTATCATTTCAACGATCAACTTCTCCCATAATGATATCTATGCTACCTAGTATCGTCATAATATCAGCCAATTTCATCCTTTTAACTAACTGAGGAAGAATTTGCAAGTTGATAAAACCCGGTGGTCGAATTTTCCATCTCCAAGGAAAAACACTCTGATCTCCTATCAAAAAAATTCCCAATTCCCCTTTTGGAGCTTCAACTCTTACATAAAGTTCTTGTTTGGGCAATTCAAAGGTTGGAGAAGGTTTTTTACTAATAAATCGATATTCAAAATCATTCCATTCAGGATCTTTTATCCGATCAAAGCGTCGGATTTCTAAATTCTCATACGGTCCCCCCGGAATTCCTTCCAGAGCCTGTTGGATAATTTTTATGGATTCTGTCATTTCATTGATTCGTACTAAATACCGAGCTAATGAATCCCCTTCTTTTTGCCATTGAATCTCCCAATCAAATTCGTCGTAACATTCATAACGATCAACTTTACGAAGATCCCATTGTATCCCAGAAGCTCGTAACATTGGCCCTGATAAACCCCAATTTAGTGCTTCTTCGGCACCAATAATGCCTATGCCTTCAACGCGTTCTAAAAAAATAGGATTCCGTGTAATAAGTTTTTGATATTCAGCAACCCCGGTTAAAAAATAATCGCAAAAATCCAAACATTTATCTATCCAGCCATGAGGTAGATCAGCAGCGACTCCTCCGATACGAAAAAAATTATGCATCATACGCATACCGGTGGCAGCTTCGAACAGGTCATATATCAACTCTCGTTCTCGAAAAATATAGAAGAAGGGGGTCTGTGCCCCAATATCTGCCATAAAAGGACCAAGCCATAAGAGATGGGAGGCGATACGACTCAACTCCAACATAATAGCTCTGATATAGCTAGCTCTTTTAGGTATTTGAATATTGCCTAGCTGCTCGGGTCCATTGACGGTTATTGCTTCTGTGAACATAGTAGCTAAATAATCCCAACGCGTTACATAAGGCAAATATTGTATAATTGTTCGATTTTCCGCAATCTTCTCCATCCCTCTATGTAAATAACCCACTATTGGTTCACAGTCAATAACATCTTCACCATCGAGAGTAACGATCAGTCGAAGAACACCGTGCATTGATGGGTGGTGAGGACCCATATTGACTATCATGAGGTCCTTTCTTATAGTTGGCGCAATCATAAGTTTTTTCCCGAGTCATTCTTCCATGCATTGCTGAAATTTAAAAGAAGTTCATCAAAATGTAAACGACTAAGTCCAAATGGTATCACGCTTCAGATTAACGAGTTTTTCTCTCTCGAATATTCAACTCACCAATTAATTGGTTATAGTATTCTCTATTCTTTTTTGATAAATAGGCCAGTAGTCGTTGACGTTTTCCCAAAATCTTTCGCAAACCTCTCTGAGATGAAGAGTCTTTTTTGTGCAATTCCAAATGCGAAGTAAGTTTCCTTATCTTAGCGGTGAAACTGAATATTTGAAATTCAGCAGACCCTGTCTTTTCTTCCTTTTCTTTTTGAGAAATAACCGAAATGAATGAATTTTTTACCATAAAAAAAATTTCCCTTTCTCTTTTTACAGGTATGGATTTTAACGATCAGTAACAATAATGTCATTAATTTTAATGCAGAGTATATACAATAGGCTAATCCCGATTTCTTTAGAAACTCATTTTTTTAGGAATTCAAATCAATCAAATCCATTTCAAATTGGATTTAGATAGGAAAGAATTAGTCCACCTTCACATCGAAGATTTAAGATCTAAAATAAAGAAGGTTCTGTTGGTTCATTTCGAGATTTAATTGAGACATTTTTTATTTCATATTGGAATACTGACATGTAACCCATCTGTGTATTTGTTTGTTTTCACATATCCTATATTCATATACCCTGTCTTTCTATTATATGTATATAGTAATATAGAGTATAGGATATAGGATATATAGAAAAGTGTATTATCCAGAAATTTTCAATCGTGGATACAGATGGATCCTTAACATACTGAAATGACTGCTATTATTGGTATCAAACCAATAACGACTCATACAAACTAAATCTTCTAATCGATAATTAGCCCAAAGAAAGAGTTTGAATTTCATTAATTTATTTTTCTCTCTATCAAGGCAGTCATTATCGGGTGAAACATAGCTGATGTTTTTTACGCTCTTTTCATTGCAAAATAATGAATTTTTAGCTACATCATTTTGAGTCTTTGAATTGAAAAAAATTAGAATTCGCAATTTTCTACGATGCCTAAACGATAAAATATTTTCCGGAACAAGCAAATCAAAATGATTTTTGTCTCTCTTTCCTGTTATTCTTTGATGTGATGAAATAGCTTCATCCAAATTTTTTTTAGAAACATATCGTTTCCCTTGGTATTTTTGATTTCTTTGATGCTTACTCTTATGAACCAACGAAATACCTATGGTTTGATACATAATCAATTGTCCATCCTTTTTTCCAGACAGACGAATGGGCTCTATAATCAATACTCCCTTTTTCATCAATTCTGGAAGAGTTAAATTCTTCTGAGTCAGCATTATATCGAAACTCAGTTCACCGGTTTCAGCCGCGAATTTAGTAATAGGTCTTGGATCTTTCAGTCTAAGCAAGAGACAAGATATCTTGATATTATTCATTATTCTTTGGTTGAAGGGCTCGTCCGTTCTCAATTGAAAAAGTAAATAACGTTTCAGGAAGAAATCGAGTTCTGCATACGTGTCACTTTTGTATTGTTTTTTCTTTTTCCCCTTTTTCATGTCCGGTCTTGCAGAATTTTCACCAATATCCTTTTGTTGAGGGGGGTCGGATCTAAGATCTCCTCCATTTGTGGATTTTCTTTCTTTTTGATTTTGGTGCTCTTTATTCGATGCTATCAAAAAACTTCTTCTTTCTTTTTCGTTGATCTTGTTCGTTTCACCACTATTTTTATTCCTATTGAAATTGAAAAAAAGTAGTTTGCTTGGTATAAACCAAGGTTTTGTTTTATATGCAGTATAAAGTGACACCAATTCTGGGAAGAACCAAAGTTCCAGATTCGATATGGAACACTTTAGGGGTTTTTTATTCATTCCCATCCAATCAAAAAAGCCTTTCGATGATTTAGGTGAATTTATTTCTGGAATCGTAAGATAAAAAAGATCTTTTTTCTGAACTATTTGAGAATTATTAGTACGAATTTGAGTATTTTGATTCCTATTTGTATTAATCGTTGTCCAGACCTCAGTATTGACTTTTTGTCTAAGATCAAAATTGAGGATTTTCCAATCCAAATATTTTCTATCGAATGTTTTTTCGATATCTATATCTAGACTATCCCCCTTTCCTAGAAAATTATTACTAGGGATGTTCCTCAGCAGATCAAAAAGGGTTTCTTTTGGTGTGTTATAATAAATCTCTTGGTTCTTTTTTCTTTGAAACGGAGATCCATAAAAAAAGCATTCCGTTTTCTTTTCATAATTAAGAAATTTATACGATAAAAGACCATATCTATAGTATTTTTGAAAATTCTCTTTTTGATTAAATAAAAAATCCACTTTCAATTCTTTTTCTTTTTTCGAATTAATTAATTGGTTTTTTTCATATGAGTTCCGTTTGCTTTCATTTTCCTTATTAGCTTTAGCTATACGATGTTGATGAACTGGATTTCGCCGTTTTTTTGGTATTAATCTAGACCAGATAATCTGAGATAAATCGTATTGATAATGCCCTCTTAACCAGTCTTTCCATTGATTTATTTCATAACCCGGAAGTTGCTTATCTTCCAATTTTGAATCAACCAGGCCTTGTGTTTCAAAGGACTTCTTTATTTCAGATTTAAGAAAAAAGGGGATTCCTTGATATTGAAGAACAGATCGTAATTTATATGAGTCATTAACCCGGAGTTGTGAGAATCTGTAAAACACATACGCTTGTGATATAGAGGATAAGTCATAAAAAAAATGTGAATTTCTTTTACTAATAATATTATTTTCAAGTGACTTATTTCTAGTCGAAATAAAAATAAGCGGAATTGTATTTTTCTTTTTTTTATTAAGTATTCTTTCATTATTGTAAATGGATTTATCAATAATTTTTTTTCCTAATTCAAGAAAGAATTCTGTAGTCATTCGGACAATATTAATGATAGATAAAAATGGATCTATATGTATTCGTTTAATGAAAAATTTTACAAAAAGGGGTAATTTATAGATTAATCGAGCATTTTTTCCTTTTAATATCTCCCATTTTTCGAATTTTTTAGCATTATAACTTGTTTTGTTAGGACTAAGATTATTCTTTTTTGGAGTTATTTTTTCTTTCTCTTTTGAGATTCTTTCGATTTGATCCCGAAGTGTACTTGTTCTATTAGCCCGATCCTTTATTTTTTTTTTTGTCAATAAAGAGTTTTTACAACCCGAAGATCCAATTTGACTCAACGATTCGTGAATTATCTGATTGTTAATCATGGAATCGTCTTCTTCTTTAATTTCACTCGATTCATATATTTCCACTTCTCTTAATTGAAATAAGAAAAGTAGATTTACTTTTGAAAGTTCTTTTATTCTTTTTTTTAGAAAAATAAAACTTTTGAGAACCCATTCTTTTGTTTCTTTTGAAACCCTTCGAAATGGTTTTGTTTTTTCTTTCAAAACTCTTAGAACTCGAAAATACTTCCTTTTGGATTTTTTTTTTAATTTTCTAATTTTTTTTTTGAGTTCCTTGAAAATGGGTTTAAAAAAGGAACGTTGTTTTTGAGGCGAACCAAAGGGGAGTTCAGCTCTCATTCCCGCAACCGTTAAAAAAAAAGAATCATCTTTTTCTTTTTTCTTTTTCATTAGATCTTTCTGAAAGGAACGTTGTTTTGATTCGTGCCAAGGTTTTAGATAGAAAGGAAAAAAGATTCTTATCTGAATACCATCTATCAGCCAATTTTTCGGAAATTCTGTTTCGGATAATGTAACACCCTTATAGGTACATTTAACGTGCATCTCTCTATTCCATTCCTTGAAATCTTCAGACCATTCAGGAGGTTGCAATAAGAGTATACGTCCAATATTTTTCAATATTATCAGTAAAGGTAGTAGAATATATTTTCTAAAAATAGATTGAGTTACTAACGTGCAACCTCTTATTGCTTGTGCAAATGGAATATTATCCCAGGACTCTGGTATCTCTATTTTCTTTTTTGTGTACTTCTCAATTTTTTCAGTTATTTTTGTTTGCTCTTCTATATACTTCAATCTTTTGATTGCTTCCTCTTTCGCCATCCAATTTTGAGAAATTCGTTTAATCAACCCGGAGATATCAAAAGAAAAAAGAGGAGATTTTTGTATTCTGTCCAAAAAAAGGGGGGA